CTACGACATCGGGTTTTGGAGACCCACGTTCTACCGAACTGAACTAAGAGCGCTTTATTATGATGGGAGATACGGATGTCAAGAAAAGGATTCTTTTTGTACCCCCAATACATCTTGTATGTATAGTATCATAAAATGGTAGATTGTGTCCAATTTTAATCGATCTCAATTGACCCCCCGTTACTGTCCATAGGAGAAGTGATAAGTAGGGATGACAGGATTTGAACCCGTGACATTTTGTACCCAAAACAAACGCGCTACCAAGCTGCGCTACATCCCTTTCATTTGTTGTACAGTGCCATTGTAGGGAATCCATGTTTTGTTTTCCACATCCTAATTTCCTCTATCTAAATAGAATTTCTTTTGCCATTTCTTCTTTTTGGTTTTTTGGTTTCATTCTCATAAAGAATTATATACATACCTAACGTATAAACGTATAAAGGAATGAATATTTATCAGTAGTGCTCAGGAAGGAGGGTTCATCTTTTTCTGTTTTAGGGACAGGTAGATTTCATCTACCGGATCGTTGTATATATCCATTTTGGTTAGAGATTCCCCGTACAAATGATCTTTAACTACATATGCATCTGATCATATATGTATTACAATATACAATAAAGTCAATAAAGTTAAAGAAAAAGAAGGAGGATTTTCAATGCGAGATATAAAAACATATCTCTCCACGGCACCTGTGCTAACTACTCTATGGTTCGGGTCTTTGGCGGGTCTATTGATAGAGATCAATCGTTTATTCCCAGATGCGTTGACATTCCCCTTTTTTTCATTCTAGTTATTGACATGGGAAGGGATCAAGAAGATTAGAGATACAATAAATTCTCTGCGACTAACCCCCCCCTTTTTTCAGTTCTTTAGGATAGGAAAGAAAGAGTAAAGAATAAAAGTGGATTGAATCTCATTGAAACTCGGGTTCGGGTTAATATAGGGAGAACAGAAAAGGAAATGTGGGTCGAGGGCAGGCTGTTCAAGATCATACAAGATACTAAATAAAATACTGGGATTGGGAATAATTGATAGTTAGAAATATTTGTATTACTTAATAATTTGATTACTCTATTGATTGCAACGAAATCTTTCATAATTGAATTGGATTTCGAGTTAGCAACTTCTCGTCTATTTATTTTTCATTCCTTTCTTCTTCGCTTCGGTTCGAATCGAAAATAGAAGAATTGAGTGAATTCAAAATCCAAAGGAGGTTCATGGCTAAGGGTAAAGATGTCAGAGTAGTAGTTATTTTGGAATGTACCAGTTGTGTCCGAAATGGTTTGAATAAAGAATCGCGGGGCATTTCCAGATATATTACTCAAAAGAATCGACACAATACACCTAGTCAATTGGACTTGAAAAAATTCTGCCCTTATTGTTACAAACATACGATTCATGGGGAGATAAAGAAATAAATCGAACGGAACGCGTGTGCCACTCTTCCAAGGAAGAGGAATAAATTACATATACATATATAATATATACAAATCCAGTCCTATTTTGGTCGGATCCGAAATGAATGAAGAAATAGGATTTTAGAAATCAGAAATAAACCATGGATAAATCCAAGCGGCCCTTTCATAAATCCAAGCGATCTTTTCATAGGCGTTTGCCCCCAATTGGATCGGGGGATCGAATTGATTATAGAAACATGAGTTTAATTAATCAATTTATTAGTGAACAAGGAAAAATATTATCTAGACGAGTGAATAGATTAACCTTGAAACAACAACGATTAATTACTATTGCTATAAAACAAGCTCGTATTTTATCTTCGTTACCTTTTCTTAATAATGAGAAACAATTTGAGAGAACCGGGTCGATCCCTAGAACTACTGGTCCTAGAACCAGAAATAAATAAGCCTATTCCTCAATCGAATCAAAACTCTAATTCGAACTCAGATTGAAGTTTTGTTCGAAAAAGCCGAGAGATTGTCGCGCCGTAATGTAATAATAAAAAAAAGAATGGGGGAAGAATAAATCTTTTTTTTTTTTATTGAAACGTGTTCGTTCATTCCTACTACTTATCTTATCATACGAATTTCTACTATACCCTCCCGGAGTTCATTCTCCGGGGAACTCCGTTTAAAGTATTCCAGTGAATTCCTTCCAATCTCCTTATTTGATGATCGCATTGGAAATCGTGTCAAGACAATTCCTATTTGATATGGCTATTTGTGCAGGTATTTTACGATTAAGAAGCAACTGCCTCTTGTACAGATCAAGTATTAATCGACTATAACTATGGGATCCCCTATTCTCACGAGTTACTGCATTTATCCGAGTGATCCACAAACGACGAAAACTTCTCTTTCGCCTGCCTCTATCCCGATGAGTGGAAACCAAAGCTCTCATTTTCTGTTGAGTAGTAGTTCGAGTAAGTCTTGAATGAGCCCCTCGAAAGGTTGCTGCAAATAAACGAATTTTTGTTCTACGTCTCCGAGCTATATATCTTCGTCTAACTCTGGTCATTGAATCAAAAGAAACTTGGATGAATAACTAATTGATTTCTTTTCTTTCAGTCATTCTTTTCCCCTCTCCTGGTTTATTAATAACAAAACGGATTCTTCCGATGTATAAAATTAAAATACAAATTCCAATGGCTTTTGCTACTATAACCTTCCCAACCACGATTTTTTTATTTCTTCCAGGCATTTCACCTCAAAAAAAAAAAAAAGAAATTGTACCGATATTAGGTATAAAATAAATCGTAAATGGACAAATAGTGGCTTCCATCGTTTCTATGGTTACTTCTTAAACGGCGAGGTCCTCTCTATACACCGGAGCCCCTTTCCTCATTTAATCAATGTTATTGGTAACTTGTACAGTTCACGCTCTTTGGCTCTACCGATGAATTATCGAGTAATAGGTCTTTTTTCAATGGGATCTATCCATACAGTGACGGCATTTAATTATGAAGGTTGAATAGGTAGCTGACCCTGTTAGTCCGTTCTTGCAAGAGTAGGAGCATAATCTTTCTGCTTCTTAAATATCATTCCCCCGCTTAATGGATAACCATTTGCTACCAATGGGAATTGCTTTTCATCTCAAATCGAGGTGATTGGATTTGCACCAATGGAAACCATAAATTCCATGCAAATAGAGGTATACGAGAGATCTTTATTTTTCGATAGTGAATGGAGTTCTTCCATTCTATTCATTGGTACGAGTCATTGATACTGTAAAAATCGTCTCATTTGTTCTAGCTCATGATCTGAACGAGTCGCACATACACCCTAGTACATGTTCCTCGACGCTGAGGACATCCTCGAAGAGCGGGGGATTTCGTGACATTTCTGATTGGCTGTCTTGTGTTTCTAATAAGTTGTTTAATAGTTGGCATGCTGAATCATATACAGAATGGGCTGGTTTAGATCGATCCTAACCGGATGATTATGAATTACTTCCATTTCATATTTTACCCAGGTAAGAAGATAAAAGATCAAATAAGGGTTCATTCAAATTATGATTCGAAATGGAATCAAAGATTTATGCGAAATCCCCGGTATTTTCGATCGCTACAAGATCAACAATGCCATAATCTTGGGCTTCTGTTGCTGACATAAAAACATCCCTTTCCATGTCTTCGGATACAACCCATAAAGGATTGCCCGTTCTTTGTACATAAACCCTTGTGAGGGTTTCGCGGAGTTTCAGTAGTTCTTCCGCTTCCAGGATAAATTCTCCTGTGGGTGCCTCATAAAAAGAACTAGCAGGTTGATGGATCATAACCCTGATGATATAACATAATGAACGATTCCTCTATCTCGCATGATTGGGCGAAGGGAAGGGATAAAGAATAACAAGCAGGGAGAAAAAGATAGAATTGAACAACCGTACAGGCATCTTTTGTGCATACGGCTCTGTAATGGAATTTTTTTTTTCTCTTTTTTCATCGAAGAAAGAGACAAGTCGAATCTATCAGACCCAGATCGTTGAATGATCCATTTACCATCCTTCCTTTCGGAGTAATCAAAAAATACTATGATGGTTCCGTTGCTTTATATATTTATCTCGTCTGTGATTCAGCAATCCCAAAGTTTCTTTCTGATCCGATCAAATAAAAATAAGTAAAAAATGATCTTTTTTTTTTTGATTTTCACACTCTTTCATAACATAAATATTGGAAAGAGACTTCTGATGTGGAAGCAAAAAGGTTTGTGACGCTGAAATGGACCCCGATACATAAGATCAAGTCGGAAATAACCTTTCTTTCATACTACTATCTCGATACATAATCTCATATTATGAAAAAATAATAATAGTTTGCTCATATCGAACTTGAAATGCCATGCTATTATTACTTAATATTATTATTATTTTATTCATATTCCATATGACGAAGGCATAGTCTTTTTTTCTCTCAAATAAAAAAACTCATTGGCGCCAAGCGTGAGGGAATGCTAGACGTTTGGTAATTTCTCCTCCAACCAGGATGAAAGATCCCATTGAAGCGGCTAATCCCATGCATATTGTATGCACATCTGGTGGCACAAATTGCATAGTATCATAAATAGCTATTCCTGGGATTACCCATCCGCCGGGAGAATTTATAAACAAATACAGATCCCTGGTATCATCCTCTATACTGAGATATACCATGAGACCAACAAGTTGATTCGAGATCTCGCTATCAACTTCTTGGCCTAAAAAAAGTAATCTTTCTCGATGAAGTCGGTTGATTAGGACAAAATTCTATTCCTTAGGAACCGTACACGCACCTTTGGGTGCATACGGTTCAAAAAATCAAAATTGAGAAAATAAAAAAAAAAAAGAAATTGTCGATTCCAGCCCTATTTCTTTTTTCGTAGCGGGCTTTTTCTTCCATTTTTTAAGAAACATGAGTTTTGACTTGCTTCCCTATAAAATCAAAAAAGAATTCACTGAACTTATCGAGCTAACCCCTCATTGATGTATTGTTTCATCGAGATCTAAATCACGATGTAATTTTCTTGTTCCCGAATGGGCCTCTTCCACTCTTTTAGGTTTATGCTCTACTCCGGGTAAAGATCCGCCCGAATTCGATTTGCACATATAGGACAAATGATCCCAGTACCACTTCTTTTTGCTATGACTTCTTTTTGTTTTTTTCAATTTGTTTCATTTTCATGCCTTCCACAAAATATTCGATGTATTCATCATCATCATATTATTCCATTAATTGGCAATTTGAGATCACTCATATGGTATAAAGGAATCATTTCTTATAGGGTGGTAATCATACATGGATTACCTTGGTATTTTCTGAACGGAGCCTGTATACTTCATTTTATTGGTCCAAGCCAACCATAAATTCTTTTAATTGAGAATATTGATCCTCCAACCAAATAAATTGATCTAATTGCACTTCACGCTTCGAATTATTGATGGTTCAATCAATCTTTCTTGGGCGAAACAGAGGATATCTCGATCGGGGGAGAGAACGGGGAAATCCCATATGACCCAATATGTCTGACAAGTCACACTATACGTCAACCCAAACTGCATCTTCCTCTCCAGGACTCCGAAAAGGTACTTTTGGAACACCAATGGGCATTAAATGAAAGAAAATTTAAGTATTCTATTTCACTTTGATGTGGAAACGTAACAAACAATGGTTTATTGTCTTCATAATATTGTCGTTTATCGTATTTTATCGATAGATTGGAAGATTCATAGAGGAAGACGGAATAAAGGAAAATTCTTACGAACGGATCGTTCGAATGAGAAACAAGTATCTATACATTCGCTCACAAAAAATAGGATTAATCCCCCCATTGCGTATTGGTACTTATTGGGTATAGAATAGATCTGCTTCTCTTTGTTCCCACGAACAGAATTGTTCAATTATTACTAACGGAACAGAATAAATATTAACCCTTGTTTCGAGATAATCCAATGAAAGGGTGAGGTCCATAGCATAGTTATTTCCAATGTGATAAAGTTACATAGTATCTATTTTTTCTTTGAGAAAGGGGTATTTCCATGGGTTTGCCTTGGTATCGTGTTCATACCGTCGTATTGAATGATCCCGGTCGGCTGCTTTCTGTCCATATAATGCATACAGCTCTAGTTTCCGGTTGGGCCGGTTCGATGGCTCTATACGAATTAGCAGTTTTTGATCCTTCTGACCCCGTTCTTGATCCAATGTGGAGACAGGGTATGTTCGTTATACCCTTCATGACTCGTTTAGGAATAAACAATTCATGGGGCGGTTGGAGTATTACAGGAGGAACTATAACGAATCCGGGTATTTGGAGTTACGAAGGTGTGGCCGGGGCACATATTGTGTTTTCTGGCTTGTGCTTCTTAGCAGCTATCTGGCATTGGGTGTATTGGGACCTAGAAATATTCTGTGATGAACGTACGGGAAAACCCTCTTTGGATTTGCCCAAGATTTTTGGAATTCATTTATTTCTCTCAGGGGTGGCTTGCTTTGGGTTTGGCGCATTTCATGTAACAGGCTTGTATGGTCCTGGAATATGGGTATCCGATCCTTATGGCCTAACCGGAAAAGTACAATCTGTAAATCCAGCGTGGGGTGCGGAAGGTTTTGATCCCTTTGTTCCGGGAGGAATAGCCTCTCATCATATTGCAGCAGGTACATTGGGTATATTAGCAGGTCTATTCCATCTTAGTGTCCGCCCACCCCAACGTCTATACAAAGGATTACGTATGGGCAATATTGAAACTGTCCTTTCCAGTAGTATCGCTGCTGTCTTTTTTGCAGCTTTCGTTGTTGCTGGAACTATGTGGTATGGTTCAGCAACTACCCCGATCGAATTATTTGGTCCCACTCGTTATCAGTGGGATCAGGGATACTTCCAGCAAGAAATATATCGAAGAGTTGGCGCCAGTCTAGCCGAAAATCTGAGTTTATCGGAAGCTTGGTCTAAAATTCCCGAAAAATTAGCTTTTTATGATTACATCGGTAATAATCCGGCGAAAGGTGGATTATTCCGGGCAGGCTCAATGGACAACGGGGATGGGATAGCTGTTGGATGGTTAGGACACCCTATCTTTAGAGATAAAGAAGGGCATGAACTTTTTGTACGCCGTATGCCTACTTTTTTTGAAACATTTCCAGTAGTTTTGGTGGACGGAGACGGAATTGTGAGAGCCGATGTTCCTTTTAGAAGGGCAGAATCGAAGTATAGTGTCGAACAAGTGGGTGTAACTGTTGAGTTCTATGGTGGCGAACTCAATGGAGTCAGCTATAGCGATCCTGCTACTGTGAAAAAATATGCTAGACGTGCCCAATTGGGTGAAATTTTTGAATTAGATCGTGCTACTTTGAAATCCGATGGTGTTTTTCGGAGCAGTCCAAGGGGTTGGTTCACTTTTGGACATGCTACGTTTGCTTTGCTCTTCTTTTTCGGACACATTTGGCATGGCGCTCGAACCTTGTTCAGAGATGTTTTTGCTGGGATTGACCCAGATTTGGATGCTCAAGTGGAATTTGGAGCATTCCAAAAACTTGGAGATCCAACTACAAGGAGACAGGTAGTCTGATACAACATTGCTCCGGTATCTTTCGCCTCTATATTTGATTTTTTTGATTTGACATAAGGTACCGTAGAAATATTGATTTGAATCATCGCCTTTCTTTGCTCTTGTCCTTTCTTTATCTGGGAAATAATCCTAAATGAACAGGTGTGGAAGCTATAATTGTAAACAACGATCGAATCTATGGAAGCATTGGTTTATACATTCCTCTTAGTCTCGACTTTAGGGATAATCTTTTTCGCTATATTTTTTCGAGAACCGCCTAAGGTCCCGACTAAAAAGATGAAATGATTTTTCATTATCTTAATTGAAGTAATGAGTCCCCCATATGGGGGACTCATTACTTCAATTAGTCTCCGTGTTCCTCGAATGGATCTCTTAGTTGTTGAGAGGGTTGCCCAAAAGCGGTATATAAGGCGTACCCTGTAAAGCTTACAAGTGAACCAGATATGGAGATGGCGACTAAGGTTGCTGTTTCCATTATTAGAGAATTTCAAGACCACGATGGATCTATGCTACGATAAAATCGTTTATTTACAACGGAATAGTATACAAAGTCAACAGATCTCAACCAATGCAATAGTATTTATGGCTACACAAACCGTTGAGGGTAGTGCTAGATCTGGGCCAAGACGAACTATTACAGGGGATTTATTGAAACCATTGAATTCAGAATATGGTAAAGTGGCTCCTGGGTGGGGAACCACCCCATTTATGGGTGTCGCAATGGCTCTATTTGCGATATTCCTATCTATTATTTTAGAGATTTATAATTCTTCCGTTTTACTGGATGGAATTTCAATGAATTAGGCTCATAAGAACCAGAAGCCCTAGCTTTTCAATCAAAAATGAATCACTTAGGACTCAGATTTATAGTCCATTCTGGTAGTTTGACCGTGGAATTCCGTTGTTTCGGTATTTCCGGAATATGAGTGTGCGACTTGTTATAATTGATCCTATTGATAGTACAGAGAATGGGTCTGTCATCTCGACAGAGATGGTTCTGCCTCGTCGGATATTCATCCTAGTATCTGGAGCACGGAATATATGGAATAGATCAAGAAATATTTGAACTATGATTCATACCTACTATTCAGACCTCGTGACTGGACTTCAAAAAATTTTCAAACAAAGAGGTATTTGATAAATTGAACGATTTTTCTTCCTTTAGAATCATGCTTATTTTGACCGAAGGACAAATCTTTCTCTGGATTTTTAGTCATTACATCTATGAATAAGTGATGATCAAATAGTTCTTACTCATAGAACCCTTGGTCTTAGTTTTTGGGTTTTATTGAATCATCGTGGTTCTAGTATGAATCTGAGGTTTCAATCGATTCATAGGGTCTCAACAAGAGAATTCCTATCAAAAAAAAATATAGTAAACAATAGTCAATCTGCATTACGCACAAACAAAAACAACAAATCAAATAACAAATAAATAGGGGAATAGAAGATTCAAGAGGCCTGTAACGATCAACATAAAGACAGATGAGCTAACTTGATATTTTGGCAGTCTCATCACAACAAAGAAGAGAGTTCGGATTTTGGTTCCTTCGTATCTTCAGAGACGATTGAATCAAGTGGATAAATAAGAAATTTCAAATTTTCTATTACATATCCATTGTAATCAGTATTTGGGTGTTTCTGCTTGAGCCGTACGAGATGAAATTCTCATATACGGTTCTCAGAGGGGGAGTCCCCTTGGTTTACCTATCTCAATAAAGTATATGATTGGTTCGAGGAGCGTCTCGAGATTCAGGCGATTGCAGATGATATAACTAGTAAATATGTTCCTCCTCATGTCAATATATTTTATTGTCTAGGAGGGATCACACTTACTTGTTTTTTAGTACAAGTAGCTACGGGTTTTGCTATGACTTTTTACTATCGTCCGACCGTTACGGAGGCTTTTGCCTCTGTTCAATACATAATGACTGAAGTCAACTTTGGTTGGTTAATCCGATCAGTTCATCGATGGTCAGCAAGTATGATGGTCCTAATGATGATCCTACACGTATTTCGTGTGTATCTCACGGGCGGATTTAAAAAACCTCGCGAATTGACTTGGGTTACGGGTGTGGTTCTGGCTGTATTGACTGCATCGTTTGGTGTAACTGGTTATTCCTTACCCCGGGACCAAATCGGTTATTGGGCAGTAAAAATCGTGACAGGCGTACCTGAAGCTATTCCCGTAATAGGATCACCTTTAGTAGAGTTATTGCGTGGAAGTGCTAGTGTGGGTCAATCTACTTTGACCCGTTTTTATAGTTTACACACTTTTGTATTACCTCTTCTTACTGCCGTATTTATGTTAATGCATTTTCCAATGATACGTAAGCAAGGTATTTCAGGTCCTTTATAGAGAAGACAGATCATAGATATTTGTAATCGATCATATATAATTTCGGGGAGGAACAATAGTGTTTTATTGCTACAAATATGGATTATTGAAAAGAATAAGACATCTTTTTGGATATTTCTCTTCAACTAACTACGAAGTATTGTATTC